TTGATATAGAGAACTCAAGAAATCTTGATTTTAATCATTGCATTTTGTTTTCCTCTTGTTCTTTCTTTTTCTTTATCCAGGAGATAATCCTCCCAAAACAGGTATGAAAGCTATAATTGTAAACCACGATCAAATCTATGGAAGCATTGGTTTATACATTCCTCTTAGTCTCGACTTTAGGAATCATTTTTTTCGCTATCTTTTTTCGAGAACCCCCTATAGTTCCAACTAAAAAGGTGAAATGATTTTTCATTATCTCAATTGAAGCAATGAGCCTCCAATATTGTAATATTGGGGGCTCATTACTTCAACTAGTCCCCATGTTCTTCGAATGGATCTCGTAGTTGTTGAGAGGGTTGCCCAAAAGCAGTATATAAGGCATACCCAGTAAAACTTACAATTAAACCAGATATAGAGATGGCAATTAGGGTTGCTGTTTCCATTATTATATAATATCAAGACCAAAATGGATCTAGATCTATAGGGTAAGATCCTTTATTTACAGCGGAATGGTATACAAAGTCAACAGATCTCAATGAATAAAAAGTAGGATTTATGGCTACACAAACCGTTGAGGGTAGTTCTAGATCTGGTCCAAGACGAACTGTTGTAGGGGATTTATTGAAACCATTGAATTCAGAATATGGTAAAGTAGCTCCAGGATGGGGAACTACTCCTTTCATGGGTGTTGCAATGGCTCTATTTGCGGTATTTCTCTCTATTATTTTAGAGATTTATAATTCGTCCATTTTACTGGACCAAATTGCTAAGAATTAGATTCACAAGAACCGACTCACTAGTTTTTTTTTGACGAGAAAGTAAAGTTTTGTATTTAAGTCTTTGATTTTTAGCCCATTCTATTTGGATTTGGTAGTTCGACCGTGAAACTTCTTTGTTTCTGTATTTCCGGAATATGAGTGTGTGACTTGTTATAATGGATCCTATTGATAATACAGAACATAAAATGGATCCGTCATCTTGATAGAGATGGCTTTACCCCGTCAGATATTTATTCTAGTATCTGGAACACGGAATATAGAAAATAGATTCTGAAGTATTAGAACTATGATTCATACTTAATATTTCTATTTAAACCTCGCAACCGGACTAAAAAAATTTAAAGTAAAGAGTTAGAAGAATAAATTTAGAAAAATAAATTGAACGATTTTTATTCTTTTAAACTGCCCCCGCTTATATTTATTTTGATCAAAGGGCAAACGTTTCTTTGGATTTTTTTCATAATATCTATTCATTGTCATTGAATAAGTGATGATCCAGCAGTTCTTACTCAGGGAATTTTTGGACTTCGATAAAGGGTTTTTTTGAAAATCATCGTGGTTCTGGTATGAATCTGAGGTTTTTCAATTGATTCATAGGGTCTTAACAAGAAAATTCCTATCAATAACGATAATAATAAAAAAACAACAGTAAAATAAAATCAATCGCATTACATACACAAATAAAAATAAACAAAATGAAGTAAATAATAGAATATTCAAGAGGCCTGGAAGGATCAAGAGAAAAGACGAGTGAGCCGACTTGAGATTTTGGCATTATAACTAAAAAGAAAAGCTTTCGGATTTCTATTTTTTTCTTATCTTCAAAGAAGATTGGAATATTAGGATTAAGTTAATAAGTTTAAAACTTACACATATCCGTTTTAAAAATAACCAATATTTTAGTATTTTTGTTTGAGCCGTACGAGATGAAATTCTCATATACGGTTCTCAGGGGGGTCCCTTGGTTTACCTATCTCAATAAAGTCTATGATTGGTTCGAAGAACGTCTTGAGATTCAGGCGATTGCCGATGATATAACTAGTAAATACGTTCCTCCTCATGTCAATATATTTTATTGTTTAGGAGGAATTACACTTACTTGTTTTTTAGTCCAAGTAGCCACGGGGTTTGCTATGACTTTTTATTATCGTCCGACCGTTACAGAGGCTTTTGCCTCTGTTCAATATATAATGACTGAGGCTAACTTTGGTTGGTTAATCCGATCAGTTCATCGATGGTCGGCAAGTATGATGGTCTTAATGATGATCTTGCACGTATTTCGCGTGTATCTCACAGGTGGTTTTAAAAAACCTCGCGAATTAACTTGGGTTACGGGTGTAGTTTTGGGTGTATTGACTGCATCCTTTGGTGTAACTGGTTATTCCTTACCGTGGGACCAAATAGGTTATTGGGCAGTAAAAATTGTAACAGGTGTACCCGACGCTATTCCTGTAATAGGATCGTCGGTGGTAGAGTTATTGCGCGGAAGCGCTAGTGTGGGGCAATCTACCTTGACTCGTTTTTATAGTTTACATACTTTTGTATTACCTCTTCTTACTGCCGTATTCATGTTAATGCACTTTCCAATGATACGTAAGCAAGGCATTTCAGGTCCTTTATAGACAATAAGGATCATAGATATTTTTAATCAACCATGTATCATTTTGGGGAGGAGCGATAGTATTTCATTGCTACAAATATGGATTATTTTGTTTTTTAAA